CTCGTATGAGAGTTGGCTTGACTGCCTTAACCATGGCCGAATATTTTCGGGATGTTAATGAGCAAGACGTACTTCTATTCATTGACAATATATTTCGTTTCGTTCAAGCAGGGTCCGAAGTCTCTGCCTTATTAGGTAGAATGCCTTCTGCAGTGGGTTATCAACCTACCCTTAGTACGGAAATGGGTTCTTTGCAAGAAAGAATTACTTCTACCAAAGAAGGATCTATAACATCGATCCAAGCAGTTTATGTACCTGCGGATGATTTAACCGACCCTGCTCCTGCCACGACATTTGCACATTTAGATGCTACTACCGTATTATCAAGAGGATTAGCTGCCAAAGGTATTTATCCAGCAGTAGATCCCTTGGATTCAACGTCAACTATGTTACAACCTCGGATCGTTGGCGAGGAACATTATGAAACTGCGCAAAGGGTTAAGCAAACTTCACAACGTTACAAAGAACTTCAGGACATTATAGCTATCCTTGGACTGGACGAATTATCCGAAGAAGATCGTTTAACTGTAGCAAGAGCACGAAAGATTGAGCGTTTCTTATCACAACCCTTCTTTGTTGCAGAAGTCTTTACTGGTTCTCCAGGGAAATATGTTGGTCTCGCAGAAACAATTCGGGGATTTCAATTCATCCTTTCCGGAGAATTAGACGGTCTTCCCGAGCAGGCCTTTTATTTGGTGGGTAACATCGATGAAGCTACCGCGAAAGCTATGAATTTAGAAGAGGAGAGCAAATTGAAGAAATGACCTTAAATCTTTGTGTACTGACTCCTAATAGAATGATTTGGGATTCCGAAGTGAAAGAGATTATTTTATCTACTAATAGTGGACAAATTGGCGTATTACCAAATCATGCCCCTATTGCCGCGGCTGTAGATATAGGCCTTTTGAGAATACGACTAAACAACCAATGGTTAACGGTAGCTCTTATGGGCGGTTTCGCTAGAATAAGTAATAATGAGATCACCATTTTAGGAAATGATGCGGAAATTAGTACTGACATTGATCCACAAGAAGCTCAACAAACTCTTGAAATAGCTGAAGCTAACTTGAGTAGAGCTGAGGGTAAGAGACAAGCAATTGAGTCAAATCTAGCTCTCAGACGAGCTAGGACGCGAGTAGAGGCTGTCAATGCAATTTCCTCTTAGTAGTCATAAATACATTAAATCAAAATAAAAAGAGTTCTTTATTATACCCTACACACTATATCTTTATTCCATTTCACAAAATGAACACAATGAAGTATAATCTGATTATAGAACGACAAAAAGAGGATGGGTAGAAAAACTTATTAGATACCGGATTCCATGGTATCTAATAAGTTCTACCTACTATTGGATTTGAACCAATGACTCCCGCCGTATGAAAGCAATACTCTAACCACTGGGTTAAGTAGGTCATTTATCACCACAAAAAAGGTCTTCATCACTTCGATGGATTATAGGTAAAATAGGTTTTCTAAGCAATAGAAATATTTTATCATTAAACGTAAACAGATCTGAGAGTTATCATGTGGAATTATGGGATACCCGTCTTGACAAAAAACTGTCTCTATGTTAAAATAGTTATAACAAGGGCTATAGCTCAGTTAGGTAGAGCACCTCGTTTACACGTGCGCCAATGCTTTTCAAGGGAGCCAATTATGCAATGACCATAATTTCTTTTTTTTTATAAGTTGATGTCTTACTCCGTAGATTCGAGAGAACAAAAGAAAAATAGCCTGACAAATATTTAGTTTGATCCAATTCAGGTGCAAATTCTGGTGCCAAATAAAAAAGAACCTGCCATTGTAAGGTAAATGCTCATTCCATTCAATGCCAGGCATAATGAGTCTAAGGATCTCAAAAGAAGCTCTTTTCGTCCTATGAGCTTTGAGGTGTATGAAGTCTCATATTTGACTCTTGCAGCGGAGCGATAGAGATTCCATTTCACTTAGGTTGATCTAGGCCGAAGGCAGACCTAAATAAAGGTTACCCTTCTTTGAAACACTTTGGTATTGCTCCTATATCAGGATACAAATAATGAATTAGAGCACATGGAACCATCTTATTATCTTTTTCTCTTCCTTTAAAGAAAAAATATGGTGGACTAACTGATCTTTACATCAGTTGATGAAAGAGCCCAATGCAACAAAATGCATGTTGGGTCTTTGAAACAGTTCGAATCATTTCGATAAAAAGAAGTTTTATCTGTTTTACCGAGAAGGTCTACGGTTCGAGTCCGTATAGCCCTAAGAATTCCCTTTTTGTTTTGTATAGAAATTTTAGTAGGAACAATAAAAGAAACACAATAATTCATTCCAACCCAACGGACCCAATTAGTATTTGTAAAACAAATATCCATCTATCTTCATCCACTTTCATAAATGAATTACATATGATATTTTTCCTCTTTTCCTGTCCATGATAAAAGAGTTAGTGATAGTGATACATTTTTTTTGCTTTGCTTTGCTTTGCCCAGTCAATTTATGAAAATCATGATAG